TTTCTAATTATACTAGAAATCGTATAAGAACTTGTTATAATTGGATTTATTGGATTGTTTCATCAACGGTGTTGGGTCAGAATAACTTTTTGACTCTGCGCCAGTGATTCCCCTATTATTTATTAGTGAACAATAATTGAATAATTCCTTCATAGAGATAGAGGACATAATTCACATGGATATAGTAAATCTCGCTTGGGCTGCTTTAATGGTAGTCTTTACGTTTTCCCTTTCACTAGTAGTATGGGGAAGGAGTGGACTCTAGAAGTACTACTAATTGAGTTTAGGAACTAAACAGTATCACTTTTTTTTTATAGATCGTTCGGCAAAGTTTTTTTTATTTAAAATTTCACTATTTCAATTTAAAATTTTATTTTTAAATTGAAATAGAAATGAAAAATATCTTCATTTCGAAATTCTCTTGGATTTTAGTTGAGTAATGTATTCTATGAATAATAAATATATATGAAGAATACTCTTTCAATCAAAGAAATATTTCAATTATTTCCGTGTTCGTATTTTGAAAGTAAAAAAAGTAAAAGGAATACAAATGGTAGGCAATTTATTCCAACTGAATTCTTCATAAATTTTCTATTTCGATGAACTGACTCTTACCAAAGTTAGATATGGACCATGAGGAAGAACGGAACTTTTTTTTATTTTGTTTACCTCTTTACTGTTCAAAGATCAAAGAGAAAACAATTCGGTTATTCCATTACGTGGATACACATTGGGAAACAACATAGTAGTTGTCCAACGAGATACTGCATATCCTAAAATATTGTCTTGGGCGAGTCACATATTGCGCCGCTTGTTTTAGTTTTACTATTTTAGAAATTTTATTTATGTTTTGCTTGTTTTATTGAACCCATTTCATATCATGGTTCAAATGTTAAAAGTCGACGGGTTTTACTAATCCTTTTCGAAATCCGAAGAAGTTCCCATGGATCATTTGTCAACTCCTCAATCAATGACTTCTTCGTCGGAATGCTAACTAAAAGATTATTTTATTATACCCATCGAAGAAGTCATTGATTCTTTCGATCGGGATTCATATTGAAAATAATCAGAAATCTAGGAATTCGAATCGTAAAAGTCGCTTTCGATTATTTCAAATTAATTTAATTCAAATCAACACAAATTAAATACAAATAGATAAAGTAGATAAAGCAAAGAATATAGAATTGGGATACTATATAATATACATTATCACTATATATATTATATATACGTAATTTAATCGATTTCTATATATATAGAAAAGGAATATGATAATACTATTGTAGATTGATCTATATTAATCTATATTAAATTAACCCGCATTACAATACAACTTTATACACTACAATAACAATACTAGATAGTATGGTAGAAAGAAATATCTGAATCTTTCTACCATACTATCGTATCTCATAGAATACGACTGATTCTAGTCTGCCCATTTCATTTAAGACGCGAAATTTTTATCCTTTTCTTCTCTGCAATTATTGATAAGAAATAAAAAATCAAGTTTAATTCAAATTAATCACCTTGGCTGACTGTTTTTACGTATATTATAAGTAAAAAAGCAGTAGGAACTAGAATAAACAGTGCAGTAGCAATAAATGCGAGAATATTTACTTCCATAATCTCATTGTTTAATTTTTCTTTAATTCGCAATAACTCGGGAGTTAATCCCATAGAGATAATAAATCTTTCGCCTGTAAATTCAATGGGATGCATTACATCTCGATGATATCGAATCGGATCAATATCATGAATAACAATATCGGAGCTATCAAATCGATTCATCGTCAAGAATTGAATAGTATAACATAGGACGATCTTTTATCCATACTGAACTCAAAATTTGATTCCCGATACAATCAATAATTCCTTTATTTATTTTTCATTCTTTCTTTTCTATAACCTACCGCCCTCTTTGTACAATCATCTGATGAAGTATCATCTAACCGCCTTTCCACTTACCATTGGTTCTAAACAAACCCCAACAAACAATAGAAGCTCAATGAAAAAAAGGAAGGAGCTAAGTTATAAACTCCTTTTTTTAATGATCCAATCTTCTTGGAAAACAAAAGAAGTATGATAAAGACGAGTACAAATTCCGGTATAAAAAAATCGAATATTCCATCAAATTAACTATTTTTTTATATATTTATATATAAATTTAAAAAGTTTGTTCTTTCAAGGAAAAACCCTTATAAAAAAAAAAATTCATTACCTCGCTAATAAAAAAGTGATCCTTGTTTGATCTTTATTTTTTGAATATCCTCTTTCATTGGATTAGTAATGGGACGCATATATCAAAAGCTCAATGCGAAATTTGAATGAGATAGATTATTTCAAATTAGTAAAATTTGAAATTGAGGTTACACAAAATAGGGCCCGAAAAGGATATACTTTTATTTTAATCTTAAAAAAAAAGTATTCTATACTATTCTATACACAACACAGTAACTATGTTCAATTTTTTTTATATTGTACAAATTCCATTTATGTATGTACTCCCGGGAAACATACAATACTCTACTCTATTTCATATTTCACAGATCGGGAGTAATTGAAAAAGCCAGACCCAGTACAGTACGGTATCCCGTGGAATCCTGAATCTGATGCTAATAATAATAATATAATAATTGTACTAATCCACATATGCCTCTCTCCCATCAATCGAATCGGTACTAGTCGAAGAAATGGAAATTCCCCCATTTGGTTGATGATAAATGTGAAACGAAAAAGAAAAAAAGAAGAGGGATCACTGTTGGGAATGAAATTATGTTATTTGGACTTCTTTTCACAAAAAATAGAGAGATGAATTGATATAGTTTTTTATTGGATTTGGATTCGTCGGGACTGACGGGGCTCGAACCCGCAGCTTCCGCCTTGACAGGGCGGTGCTCTGACCAATTGAACTACAATCCCAAGTAAATACCATAATAAAATAAAGTATACATATTTTTATGATTTCATTCTAACCCTTTCAATTTCGATTAGAATTGGCGTGTTGTAACAGAGCTGCGAGTGTGATATATCGATACCCATATGTATATGTACTTTAGTGAGAGCGGCCGGTATTACTAGTAATCCTTTCGTTATTGCCAAATCAATTGGATAATCACTCGTTCAATCAAAAAAGTTTTTTTTTTTTATTTACTCTTTTCCTTAAACTTTACTTTATAGTTACGGATCCTGATATGAATCTAGATCATTAGCAAGATCAGAATTTCTTGTAAAAAGAGAGTAAATAAATAGTGGTATAGATATATCATAAAATGGATTTCTTCCGTATTGGGATTGGGGGATCGGGCATTTCTGGAGAGCAACAAATGGGTTATATTATATCATTTCATGGCGGATCGGCAAATTATTGGGCCGAGCTGGATTTGAACCAGCGTAGACATATTGCCAACGAATTTACAGTCCGTCCCCATTAACCGCTCGGGCATCGACCCAGGAAGAATCAATTCCAGGCTTATTGATAATCCACGATCAACTTCCTTTCGTAGTACCCTACCCCCAGGGGAAGTCGAATCCCCGCTGCCTCCTTGAAAGAGAGATGTCCTGAACCGCTAGACGATGGGGGCAGACTTGCACGACCGCCATCATACTATGTTCATAGTATGAATAGTTTTTTAAAATTGTCAATATAATGGAATGGTATGACTCGATACGAAGGATCTTTCCGTCTTTCACGATTCTTTCTATACAATTTTTTTCGATAAAAGTTTGGTTCAAAGGCCACGCCGAATCTCTTTATCCGAATCTCTTTATCAATGATTCAATGAAATATCTTGGATCTATGTTAAATTAGTGGATACATGTATCACTCAAATGAATTTAGTTATGATGTCAATTAGGATAGTCTTGAAACAATTCATTGTATTGATATTTATCAAATCCAATATCATATCAATAAACCATTTTACCTATATTATATACTCTATATTAAATTATATTAAATTATTTAATTTACTTTTACTGGATAAAGAAAATTTTTCATTCCTGAATGAACCCTTATACTTATTATAAGATATATCTATGTACTATAATAAGTATATATACTAAACTCATAGTGTCTTTATTCAGGAATTGGATCAAACAAGCCCTTTTAACTCAGTGGTAGAGTAACGCCATGGTAAGGCGTAAGTCATCGGTTCAAATCCGATAAGGGGCTTTGATTTTTTCATAAATCATAAAACTCCGGCAGTAGTATTCATATTTGAAGTGCGAATAAAGATATTGTTGATCTTTGTAATAAAGTAATAAAAAAAAAAGTAACAAACCGTATAATTTAATATTTTAATATATAATCAAAATTATAACATTATAATTAATTATAGTATGGTTATAAATTTGCTATTTTAATAAATTAAATATATTATTAATTATTAAAATTAAATAAAATAAAAAATATATTATTAATTATTAAAAAATATATTATTAATTATTAAATAAATAATATAATTATTATAAATATTATATTAAAATATTAAATATTATAATGAATGTAAGGATAAGTCGTCTCGTTAAATCTTCAAATATTACTATTCCTTTCCTATTTTCCATTATTCCAATTAAATCGATTAGAAATCAACAAAATAAAAAGTAAGTGGACCTAACCCATTGCATCATAATTATATCCACTATTCTGATATTAAAATTCGATAGAGATGAAATTGGATCTTTTTTTTCTTTGGACTACGCGGGAATCTGTCGATATATCCGATTTAATCTTCTTGTTCCTAGACGTTCTATAGGAATAAATTAGGAATGAATAAATTACTATTCCCTTCCTTTACCGGGAAACATTTATTCCAAGTCACAACATATGAGCCATTTAAAATATCTTTCTTTGATTCCAATTCCAGAACACAAGACCCGTTTTATTAGTTATATCTTATATATCTATTTATATATCTAGCAAATCGCTATTTCATGTACTAAATATTTCCATCCATATTGATACATGCAATATTTTTGTTCCGACAACGTAATGGGGA